CTGGTAGTGGAATGAAAGGTATAATCCATGAATATTGATATATATATTCCATAAAACAATCTTGTTTTATTTTTAATTAAATGTTTCTGATTCACCGGCTCTTATCTCTTTTTTTTTTAGATTTAAAAATTCTAGAATTGAATTCTATTTATATATAATTGTATTAAATTTTTGTTATTATTAATTTCAATTCATATCATATTAATATATACTTAGTTAGTATGAATATTCTAGTTATTAAATTTATATTCTATTTTATATTGAAATAGAAAGGAAGATCTTTCTCCGGATCCCATAACTTGAACCCGTAACCCCCCCCCCCCCCAAAAAAAAAATTATTTGCGTTTTGGTTGAAATTTTGATAATCATTAACTATTTCATCAGCAAACTGCTTGATTTTCTTTTTTTTTTTTTTTTAGAAAAACAATTCTTTCTAGGAAAAACTAAAATATTTTACACTTATCTTTCAAAAACATATAAAAGAAAGAGACTTCAAATCAAAAAGTTCAATTACTAATGATTACCTACTTGTTTGATTTTTCATTTTAATTTCAAAATGAAAATTCTGTGGATTCCCTTTTTGAACTTGATCGGTGTAATATAAAAAAGATTGAAATAATAAGGACTGGTGCTTTTTGAAACCTTTTGATCTATTTTTTATTCGTATTTGTTTAACTAAAGGACTAGAAGAATAAACTAGGGATATTTTTAAAATACTTTAGAATTTTGTGTTCCATTTTTATCCACCGGAAACCAGAAGAAAAATAAAAATTGTTTGCAGAATAGATGTCTTTCACATCCAACTAGAGAAATGAATAACTCGTTTTTAAAATTTTCATGGCAGTTCCAAAAAAGCGCACTTCTATATCAAAAAAACGTATTCGTAAAAATATTTGGAAAAAAAAGGCATATTGGGCAGCGTTGAAAGCTTTTTCATTAGCTAAGTCTCTTTCTACTGGAAATTCTAAAAGTTATTTTTTTACGAAAAAAAATAATAATCAAACCCGAGATTAACTAATATGAATCCTAAAATGATACTTTTTGTTTGCAATTGAAAAAAAAACTAGAAAATTTCACTCCTTATTAATTGAATCTAGTTTATTATTTCCGAATGGGGAGTCTTACTTTCCCCATACATTTCCCTTTCACATGAGTGTGAAATAATATAAAAAAAATATCAAATTGAATTCTTGAATCTCGACGATTAATCTAAAAATGGATTAGTATTATTTTAAATATGCTGGCCGCTATGGTGAAATTGGTAGACACGCTGCTCTTAGGAAGCAGTGCTAGAGCATCTCGGTTCGAGTCCGAGTAGCGGCATGTGATCTTCTAAAAGAGATACAATAAGACCTATAATGAATTTGAATTCCGTATATATAATTGAGTACCCCCCCCCCCCCCCCCTTTTTTTATTTTTATTATGATATTTTCTACTCTAGAACATATATTCACTCATATATCCTTTTCGCTCGTTTCAATTGGAATTACAATTTTTTTTATAACCTTATCAGTCGATGAAATCATAGGACTATATGATTCGTCAGAAAAAGGCATGGTAGCCACTTTTTTATGTATAACAGGATTATTAGTTACTCGTTGGTCTTATTCGGGCCATTTTCCATTAAGTAATTTATATGAATCATTACTTTTTCTGGCGTGGAGTTTTGCCATTATTCATATGGTTCCCTATTTAAAAAAACATAAAAGTTATTTAAGGACAATAACCTCGTCAAGTACTTTTTTTACCCAGGGCCTTGTTACTTCAGGTCTTTTAAGTGAAATGCAGCAATCGGAAATATTAGTACCTGCTCTCCAATCCCAATGGTTAATGATGCACGTAAGTATGATGGTATTGGGCTATGCAGCCCTTTTGTGTGGATCATTATTATCCGTAGCTCTCTTAGTCATTACATTTAGAAAAGCTCTAAGAATTTTTAGTAAAAACATAAAAATTTTAAATGATTCCTTTTCCTTTGTGGAGATCCAATATATGAATGAAGGAAACAATGTTTTACTAAGCACCTCTTTTTTTTCTTCTAAAAACTATTACAAGGCTCAACTGATTCAACAATTAGATCATTGGAGTTCTCGTATTATTAGTCTAGGATTTGTCTTTTTAACTATAGGTATTCTTTCCGGAGCAGTATGGGCTAATGAAGCATGGGGATCCTATTGGAATTGGGATCCAAAAGAAACTTGGGCATTTATTACTTGGACCATGTTTGCTATTTATTTACATACTCGAACAAATCAAAATTTTGAAAGTATAAATTCCGCAATTGTGGCTTTTATGGGTTTTATTATAATTTGGATATGCTATTTTGGGGTCAATTTATTAGGAGTAGGCTTACATAGTTATGGTTCATTTAATTTACATTAACATCTAATTTAATGAAATGTATATATACCTATAAATAAAGAAATAAAAAAAAGTATTCGATTTCTTTTTTTTATTTCTTTGTTAAATCAAAATCTCTATACTATATACATAGATAAGATAGAATCTTAATTTATATAGTATAAATATAAAAAATATATAAGAATATATATCTAAGAATAAGATAATAAAACTTTGTATTTGTATAAGGTGCACGAACGATTTGAATCACTACACTACTTGATTCAAATCGTTCTCACAAAGACTAAATGGATTTCGTTCCAATTTATTTTTCCTTATTATTTTTTTTACTTAAGTTAAAACTTTATAGAAAATTGAATTTAAGAGAAAAAAGACTTCTTTCTCATTGTACAATGCACAATATTCAAACTAATAGAATTCTTTTTGAATTTTTTCTTGAAAACTATCGATAAAAAAAATGAGATATAATATCTTCCACTTTGTCAACTGATAATGAAAGAACGAAATCCGGATAAATACCAATCCCAATTATTGGTAGAAAGAGAGAGATCGAAACAAATAACTCTCGCGGACCAGAATCAAAGAAATAAGAGTTTGGAACAGTAAATAGCTTGTATCCGTAGAACATTTGGCGTAACATAGATAATGAATAAATAGGAGTTAATATCATTCCAATAGCCATTAAAAAAGCAATTAGTATTTTTGGCATTAAAAGATACTTTTGACTGGTAATTAGTCCAAAGAATACTAAAAATTCGGCAAAAAAACCGCTTAGGCCCGGTAATCCAAGAGAAGCCATCGATAAGATACTGAACATCGTAAATAGTTTTGGAAGGGGGATAGCCATTCCACCCATTTCATCGAGATAAAGAAGGCGTATTCTATCATAACCCGTTCCGGCTAAGAAAAAAAGAGCCGTACCAATAAATCCATGAGAGATTATTTGTAATATGGCTCCATTAAGTCCCGTATCACTTATAGATCCAATTCCAATAATTATGAAACCCATATGCGATATAGAGGAATAGGCTATTCTTTTTTTTAAATTACGTTGACCAGGAGATATTGAAGCTGCATAGATTATTTGTATTGCACCTACTAGAATCAACCCGGGAGAAAATAGGCAATGAGCATGCGGTAATAATTCCATATTGATTCGAACCAACCCATAAGCTCCCATTTTTAATAAAATTCCAGCTAGAAGCATACACGTACTATAATGTGCTTCCCCATGTGTATCTGGTAACCATGTATGTAAGGGTATAATGGGTAATTTGACCGCAAAAGCAATAAGAAATCCCATATAGAATATTACTTCGAGTGCCACAGGATACGACTGATTAGCTAATGTTTCAAAATTGAGTGTTGGTTCATTGGACCCATATAAACCAATACCCAGAACTCCTATTAATAGAAAAATGGACCCCCCCGCAGTGTACAAAATGAACTTTGTAGCTGAATAGAGACGTTTCTTTCCCCCCCACATGAATAGAAGTAGATAAACGGGAATTAATTCGAACTCCCACATTAGAAAAAAAAGTAAAAGGTCTCTAGAGGAAAATGATCCTATTTGACCGCTGTACATTGCTAACATCAAAAAATAAAACAATCGGGCATCTCGAGTAACTGGCCAAGCCGCTAAAGTAGCTAAAGTTGTAATAAATCCCGTCAATAAAATAGGTCCTATAGAAAGTCCATCTATTCCTAATCTCCAATAAAAATCAAAAAAATGGATCCATTTATAATTCTCTGTTAGTTGGGTTAGTGGATCGTCCAGTTGGAAATGATAACAGAATGTATAGGTTATTAAAAGAAGCTCTAAAATACATATACATAATGTATACCATTTCATGACCTTATTACCTCTGTGAGGTAGAAAGAAAATGAAAGAACCCGTCAATATGGGAAAAACTACAATTATTGTTAACCAAGGAAAATAATTCGTGGTAAAGACAAGATACACTTGGACCCAAAAACCCCGCGCTCAAAAATACAAATAATATTTATTATTTGTATTTTTGAGCGCGGGGTTTTGTCGGTAAAAAAAGAAACTGTATTCAAAATGTATTGATGTGCTTTTTTCTGGAACGTATTAATAAGCTAGACCCATACTTCGAGTTGTTTCATGCCATAAATAAACTCGAACGCTCAAAAAATCCGTTGGACAAGCGGATTCACATCTCTTACAACCAACACAGTCCTCGGTTCTTGGAGCAGAAGCTATTTGCTTAGCTTTACACCCATCCCAAGGGATCATTTCTAATACATCGGTCGGGCAGGCCCGTACACATTGAGTACATCCTATACAAGTATCATAAATCTTTACTGAATGCGACATTGGATCTATCAATTTTGGACTGTCATAAATTTTCGATCTAGTCAACTTTAAAATGAATCATATATTTAAACACCAGATGAATCAATGATTTTACCAGAATTTTTCACATCAATCGAATTCCGGATCGACTCAAGAGATTGAGCCAAGATACTTTAATTTCTTACCCTTTGTCATATCTACGTATCATATACGCTAATTTAGATTTATGCTAGTTAAATTTCAATTGCTGAAGAGTCTTATTTCAATTTTGATAATGGATACTACTTATTTATTCAATAAATTGGATTGATTGATACGAATTGATTTTCTGTTACGATAAATTGACGAAACAATAGCCAACCCAATAGCTGCTTCCGCGGCTGCAATAGCTATAATAAAAATGGAGAAAATATCTCCTTTTAATTGGCGACTATCAAAAAAATCCGAAAATGTTACAAAATTAAGATTAACTGAATTCAGTATAAGTTCAAGGCACATAAGAGCCCTAACCATATTTCGACTCGTTATCAATCCATAAATACCGATAGAAAATAAATAAGCACTCAAAACAAGTACATGTTCGAGTATCATTGACCAGCTCCTTATTAATTAAATTTGAATTTATTTCAATATGAACAACAATTCCACAAATTCGGTTTACTAGAATAAGTACTAATAAGTACAAAAGAAAGGAATAGTAGTTTCTTCTGCAATTCAAATAGAATTGAAAAGAAATGGATTTAATAACCCAAAATAAAGTTTCATTTTTATTGCTGGTAACAGTTATAAAGATTGGATTGATCATTGACGAGCAACAGCAATTGCACCTATCAAAGAAACTAAAAGTATTATTGAAATGAGCTCAAATGGAAGAAAAAAATCAGTTGATAAATGAATTCCAATTTGTTGACTATTACCTATAAAATCTTGCTCTATAATCTGATTTGATTTTGTCGTCCAAATAATCCCGTACCAAGACGTATTTAGAATAGTAGTAATTAGTGAAAAAAAAATACTTGTACAAACCAACGACGTAATCCCATCACCAACAGTCCAAAGATTTGAATCTTTGGAATATTCTGAACCATTCATGAACATCACAGCAAATATGATTAAAACATTTATAGCGCCCACGTAAATAAGTAGCTGTGCAGCCGCTACAAAATAGGAGTTTGATAAACTAAAAAAAAAGGATATGCAAACAAGAACCAATCCCAACGAAAAGGCAGAAAATATGGTATTGTTAAGTAAGACCACTCCCAGACCTCCTACTATAAGACCCGATCCTAGAAAAACTAAAAGAAAATCATGTATTGGTCCAGGCAAATCCATTTAAAAGATAAATAAAAATAAATCGAAATGTGTTTCATGATTTTATTGACCCGACCAGGCAATTTTTTATGATATGCTCCTAATTGAATTCTAATCGAATCCGTTTTAATTTGTGTAGGTATACAATTAATGGACCCCCCCTTTGACTCGAAAGAAAAGAAAGCCTAGTTAGTTTAAGTTTAGTTCGAAATTTTCTATTTCGAACTCATTTTGTAGATATGATTTTCAATCCAAAAGCAAACTGAAGTGGCGCTTAGCACTAAGCAATCGATAATTGGTGCGAATTTATAGTTATTGAAAAAAGAAAATAAAGAACTCAAAGTTTTGACGTTTTTTATTTTCTTTGCGGTGAATTCAAAATTGTTCGAATTGTATAATCGTCGATTACTGGCATTGGTAAACGACCCAAAGCGATTTGATTATAATTCAATTCGTGACGATCATAAGTAGAAAGTTCATATTCTTCCGTCATTGATAAACAGTTTGTTGGACAATACTCAACGCAGTTACCACAAAATATACAAATTCCGAAATCAATACTGTAATTAAGCAATCGTTTCTTTCGAATACCGGTTTCCAATTTCCAATCAACAACGGGGAGGTCTATAGGACATACACGAACACATACTTCACAAGCAATGCATTTATCAAATTCAAAATGGATTCGACCGCGGAAACGTTCCGATGTAATTAATTTTTCATAAGGATATTGAATAGTTACGGGTAAACGATTTGCGTGGGATAAGGTAATCATGAACCCCTGACCAATGTACCTTGCAGCTCGTACTGTTTGTTGACCATAATTCATGAACCCAGTTACCATAGGGAACATATCGTAAAGATCTATGAATAATTTTATCTTTGTTTCTTTCTCTTGTTTGAAAGACGCCTTAAATATAGAATAGCCCATTCCTTTTTTCTTTACAGTGAAAGAAGTTGGGAGGAAGTTGTTAATAATAGATTACCGAGTGCAATGGGTAAAAGAAATTTCCATCCAAGATTTAATAATTGGTCCATTCTTAACCTAGGTAAAGTCCATCTTGTTGTGATAGAAATGAACAAAAATAAATAAGTTTTCGCTAATGTAATAAAAATACCAATTACCATTCCAAAAACTCTACCTACTATAGTTATTTCAAAGAGCCCAGGAACGAATATGTACGGAATAGATAAATTCCAACCGCCCAAGTAAAGAACTGTTACAAATAACGAAGAAACTAATAGATTTAGATAGGAAGCAACGTAAAATAAACCAAATTTTATACCAGAATATTCGGTTTGATAACCTGCTACTAATTCTTCTTCTGCTTCTGGTAAATCAAAGGGTAATCTTTCACATTCTGCTAGGGAAGAAATTAGAAAAACAAGAAACCCTATAGGTTGACGCCACAAATTCCACCCCCACAAACCATATTTTGATTGGGCTTCAACTATATCAACTGTACTTGAACTGTTAGATAATCATAGTCGGTGATAACATCACTGTTCCCATCGCTATTCCAGAACCGTACGTGAGATTTTCACCTCATACGGCTCCTCGGGGGCCTCCAATAAATCTAAGGACCTTGTTGAAATTCTTTATCTTGATACGGTTAGAGTATAAATATATATAGATAGAGTCAAAAACGGGGGTAAGGTCCCGAATTAAACCAATGGAATTCCGTCGGCTAGGCTATAATAATAATTAAATAATTCAAAAAGCACTTCAAGCACTTCTGAATTGATCTTGTCCTTTAATAATAAAAATTTTTCTTTGTTGAGTAATAACCTAATTCTTCAATAAAATACTCCTTGTAGCAATATCAATAGATATTTCAACCCAGCCTTTTCATTACGAAAAAAATGAAACATTCCATTAAGTTCATGAATCATGACAGGGTATCCCTATGAATATAGAAAAGAATAAAAATCTTTTTTTTTTTTTTTCTTCCTATTCTTCTTTCTGGAAATGGGGGTTTCAAAAAAGGATTATTTCGTTCCTGATAGTCATTTTGTAATCTGTGGATAGGAGCATACTCTGGATCGGAATCGCGAGGAGTACTGCTTGATCATTTCTACCAAACTTCAAGCCCCAATTAGTATTCTTTTTATGTTATGAAAAAGGATCCTGTTGGATAATTTACATAATATAGCTCCATCACTAATCCTTTATGTATTTTTGTGTTCCTAACCATCCACTTATTTTTTATCAATCATCCGCTCTGGTACTACATAGAAACAAAGGAGAATAAAAACTCTATATGGTTGATGTTTTGAGCCCGCTTCAAGCTAGGATGACTAATCAACCAATCTTGGGGTAAAAGTTTTTCTGATATTTACTTTCTTTTAATTCTTGTACGTAGGAAATGAGACTCCATTTTTTTACTGCAAATTTTTAAGCGGTTTTCTTTCACTCATATAACTATCTGATTTAGTCCATCACCATCAATAATGAATAAAACAAAACAATGAGGATATCTATTCAATTTCTTTACTAACAAGAAAGAAATTAAGAAAAGTTTATGGTTAAACGAATCGCACGTAGAGATATTGATAAGACACAAAGAGTTAATGGTATTTCATAACTAATTGATTGAGCAGCGGCTCGTAGACCACCTAAAAAAGAATATTTATTATTGGATCCATATCCTGACATAAGAAGTCCGATGGGAGCAATACTGGAAACGGCAATCCATAAAAAAACACCGATATTGAGATCAGATAATACAAGGTGATAGCTAAAAGGAATTACTGAATAACTTAGTAAAATGGATATAACTGCTATGGATGGTCCTATGCTAAATAAACGAGTATCTCCTCGAGACGGTAGAAGATTCTCTTTGAAAATGAGTTTTGTTCCATCAGCTAAAGCTTGGAGAATTCCCATAGGCCCTGCGTATTCAGGCCCAATACGTTGTTGTATTCCTGCAGATATTTCCCTTTCTAACCACACTATTACGAGTACACCTAGAGTAATTCCCAATACAAGACTCAAAATAGGTACAAGCATCCATATGATTCCATAGACCTCTTTCAAGGATTGCAATCTGAAAAAAGAATTAATATCTTGTACTTGGGTTGTATCAATTATCATTTCAACGATCTACTTCTCCCATAATGATATCTATGCTACCTAGTATCGTCATAATATCAGCCAATTTCATTCTTTTAACTAACTGAGGGAGAATTTGCAAATTGATAAAACCAGGCGGACGGATTTTCCATCTCCAAGGAAACCCACTTTGATCTCCTATTAAAAAAATCCCCAATTCTCCTTTTGGAGCTTCAACGCGTACATAAAGTTCTTGCTTCGGTAATTCAAAAGTGGGAGAAGGTTTTTTACTAATGAATCGATATTCAAAACCGTTCCATTCCGGATCCTTTTCTCTATCAAAGCTTCGTATTTCCAAATTTTCATAAGGCCCCCCCGGAATTCCTTCCAGAGTCTGCTGAATAATTTTGATAGATTCCGTCATTTCGCTGATTCGGACTAAATAACGAGCTAATGAATCCCCTTCTTTTTGCCACTGGATTTCCCAATCCAATTCGCTGTAACATTCATAACGATCAACTTTACGAAGATCCCATTCTATTCCGGAAGCTCGTAGCATTGGTCCTGATAAACCCCAATTTATTGCTTCTTCCCCGCTAATAATGCCCACCCCCTCAACTCGTTCTAAAAAAATGGGATTCCGCGTAATAAGTTTTTGATATTCTGAAACTGCTGTTAAAAAATAATCACAGAAATCCAAGCATTTATCTATCCAGCCATGCGGTAGATCGGCCGCTACTCCTCCGATACGAAAATAATTATGCATCATTCTCATACCGGTGGCAGCTTCAAATAGATCATATACTAATTCTCTTTCTCTGAAAATGTAGAAAAAGGGAGTCTGTGCACCAATATCCGCCATAAAAGGGCCGAGCCATAAGAGATGAGAAGCTATACGACTCAACTCTAACATAATTATTCTGATATAACTTGCTCTTTTAGGTACTTGAATATTCCCCAACTGTTCCGGTCCATTTATGGTTATTGCTTCTGTGAACATAGTCGCTAAATAATCCCACCGTGTTACATAAGGCAGATATTGTATAACAGTTCGGTTTTCCGCAATTTTTTCCATCCCTCGGTGTAAATAACCCAATATCGGCTCACAATCAATAACATCTTCACCGTCTAGAGTAAGGATGAGCCGAAGAACACCATGCATTGATGGGTGGTGAGGTCCCATATTTACTATCATGAGGTCTTTTCTTGTCGTTGTTACATTCATAGGTTATTCCTAGATTCTTTCTTTCATGAATTGCTCAAAATGAAAAAAAAAAAAAAAAGTTCATCAAAATTCAACATCTAAGAAATAAAATAATTCAAGTTCTTTTTCAAATTAACGAGTTTTTGATTCTCGGATATCTAGTTGACTAATTAATTCTTTATAACGGACTTTGTTTTTCTTTGACAAATAAGACAGGAGGCGTTGTCGTTTTCCCAGGATTTTACGTAGACCTCTCTGGGATAAAAAGTCTTTTCTGTGGAATTCCAAATGGGAAGTAAGTCTTCGTATCTTATTGGTGAAGCTAACTACTTGAAATTCAACAGACCCCCTGTTTTCCTCTTGTGAAATAACGGAAATGAATGCATTTTTTACCATAAAAAAATATTATATCGTCCTTTTTTCTTTTTGAACTAAATGAATTTTACCAATCAGTAAGAATAATGCTAGTCATTTTTTTTATATATAATAATCTAATTTCTTTACGAACTCCGAATTTTCTTAACTAATTTTATGAAATCATTTTATCAAAGAAAGTTTCTCAATCCAATTTCCGAGTTGATTGAGATTGAAAGAAGATTATGAAAGCAGGGTCTATTTTTACACTAAAAACAGAGATTCTATTGATTCATTTATAGATCTAATTGATATGTGCATTGGATTTCCATTCTGGTATCGGAATGGAAACCCAACGTATCACTTTGTTTCAGATATCAAATAGGGGATAGAATGGATATAAAAAAGGTATCATTAACGAATTTTCAATTGCGGATACATATATATCCTTAGCATACTGAAACGGCTGCCATTATTGGTATTAAACCAATATCGATTCATACAAGCTAAATCTTCTAATCGATAATTAGGCCAAAGAAATGATTTTATTAGTTTATTTTTATTTTTTTCGCTGTTATCCACAACTTCAACACAGTTTTTTACGTATTTGCAAAATACTGGATTTTTTTGGATAAGATTTCCATTTCTCGAATAGAAAGAAATTAAAATTCGTAATTCTCTACGGCGTTGGGTGGATAAAATTGTTTCAGGAACAAACAAATCAGAATTATTTTTGTGTCTAGTTTCAGTATTGGTCTTAGCCATAAAAAACTTTCTTCGGTATCTGAATCTTTCAGTAATTTCGAAACTCTCATCATCATCGTAGGGATCAATCTGCTCAATCAATGGAATCTTTATCATTTGATAGATCAAAAATTGTGCAGCCTTATTTTGTCTAGATATACGAAGTGGTTCAATACCGAATAGTCCTGCGGTAAACACAATGTTCTTAAGACTTTTTTTGGTTTTAGAAAACTCCATTTTAAGTCTTCCCCTTTTGATAGAGGTTAGCAAAGTTTTTTTTAGCTCTTTCTCATCTTTGATTTTCTTGAGTTTATTCAATTCGTAGCCATTCACTTTTAGTCTGTCCACTCGATCATAGTCATCCTCATCAGCATCCTCCGGCGATCTCACTTGAATACTACGGATATCTCCGTTTTTTAGGTATTCCACGAAGGGCCGTTTAAGTTTGTCTGGTGTATAGGGTTTAAGATCCCCTGGTCTTTTATTTTCATTTTTTTTTTTTTTCTCTAATGCTAAATCAATCACTTTCATTTTCTTGTATGGATCCTCTAGCTTTGTATTTCTCTTGATGTTTTTATTTTCAAGAAAATTTGCTATAAGATTTTGAATAGTCTTTTCATTTTCATTGTGAATAACATTTTCATTTGGAATAACCTTTTCCGTTCCATCTTCAATAAGATCTTGAATAATATTTGCATTTCCTTGCTGATTTACAAAAAGTAATTTTATTGGTATGATCCACGGTTTTAATTGATATCTAAGATCCACTCGGATCAATTCTGGGAAGAACCAACCTTTCAGATCCGAGATGCAATTATTTGGTATTTCTGTATTCATTCCCAGCCAATCAAAAAGTGGGTTTTGGTTTGGAGTTCGTTCATAATTTTGCCAATGCAAAAAAACCCCAGGCTTAATACTTGTATTACCATTTGCCGCGGTCCAGTATTTAACAGTATCGCCACTATTTGCCGAGGTCCAGTTCTTAGCAGTCTTGTCTTTCTGTTTTAAACCAATTAAACCAACAGGGAGAAGTCTCCAATGAAAATATTTGCGGTCGGGAAACGTATACAGATCCAGAAGATGATTTTGTACTAAAAAATTCTTGCTAAGAGCAATACCTTCTGGACTATCAAATAATTTACCTTTCTGTCTATTGTAATAAATCTTTTGTTTATTATTTATACATAGTGGTGATACAAACTTATCTTCGGAATTAATAGATTGATATGAAAAAAGCTCATAGGTATAGGATTTTATAGAGTTCTTAATATCCTCGTCTTTTTGGCCTCTGTAAGTTCCGAATACAAATAAATTTTCTTCATCGTCTAATGAATTTGCTTGAAAGAATTCTTTTCTTTTTTCATTAGAATACCTTTTATTTAAGTCCGTATTTTTGTCCATACGTTGTTGATTGACTTTAGCGCGCCATTTTTGTTGGCTTAAGCTATTCCATATAATTGAAGATACGCTATATTGATAATGAGCCTTTAACCAGTTTTTCCATTGAGTTTTTCCAGAATTTAAAATATTTTTATGTTTTAATTTAGAATGAAAGATTTCTTGTGCGTCAAAATAATCCTTTATTTCTTTCTTAAGAAAAAGGGATGTTCCGTCATATTGAAGAACATATCTTAACTTATCTAAGTTAATAAGTTGGGTTTGGTATAATTTGTAAAATACATAGGCTTGGGACACAGATGATAAGTCCGAACGACCTTTTGACTTCTTAGTCTTATTGCTAGCCCAAATATTCCTAAGCTTAATATCATTATCAGAAATCCGGATATCATTATCATAAAGCGACTCTTTAAAAATCGAAATAAAGGGATTTTTTTTTTTCTTTGTTTTAGATTTATAAATATTTTTTTTATACACCTTTTCTTTATTTCTTTCAGTCTTGTAAATGGATTTTTCACTCATTTTTTGTGAAAATTCGAAAAAAAGTTTTGGATGGATCTTGCGAATAGAAATGGCACATCGCACGAAATTGCGGTATATCCTTTTAATGAAAAATATTAGAAAATGATATGATTTTCGGATTCTTAGAAAAAAATATTTTTGTCGGATTAATCGAGCCTTTATTCTTTTTAATTTCTTTAAAATATTTTTTTTTGCTTGTACTAGTTTATCAGGAGAATCGGGTTCAGGAGTGAACACTATTTTTTTTCTTTCTGTTATAACTTTATCTATGTGATCCCGGATTTCTCTTAGTTGATTATTCAGATCCGTTAGTTCTTTTTCTGGATCCGCCACATTTTCTTTTGGCAATGAATCATTTTTCAAAGCTCTAACTGGACCTTGCAACAAGGATTCGCGAATCCTCTGATTACTCATTCTCAAATCTTGTTCTTTTTTAAGAATATCTCTATCTTTTTGAGAAAGAGTGAACTCGGAGCTTTCTCTTTCTACAGATAATGCAATTTGGTGTCTTTTTAAAAGCTCTCTTTTTAGAAATAGAATGCTTTTTATGACCCATTTTTTTGTTTTTTTTAAGACGGTTAGAAAACGTTTACTTAGAATTAGAGAATGTTTCTTTTGGAATTTTATAATTTTATTTTTGAGTGCTTTTCCAATGGGTTTAAAAAATGCTGCCCAATCCGGTTTTATTAGATCACCGAAAGGACGGTCGGTTACGAGTCCAAAACTTGTTAAAAAACGAACCCCCCGGTCCCTTTCCAATTTCTTCGGATCTTTTTCTTTCTTCGGATCTTTTTGACTGGATCGCGGCGCAAATCTGTACCAAGGTTTAAGGGAAAAAGGGTCGCTGACCTGTATCTGAAGACCTTCTACCGTCCAGTTTTGTGGCAATTGTTGGTATGCCAGTTTTTCTGATACGGGCATACCATTATAGGTGCATATAGTATATCTTTCTCTCTTCAAACGCGCGAAGTCTATTGACCACTCGGGAGCTTGCAATAATAATATACGGGTTATATTTTTCCCTATTATCAATAAAGGAAATACAATCCTTTTTCTAAAAAAAGTATGCATTAATAATATTAACGCTCTTATGGCTTGACCAAAGTCAATGTTCTCCCATATTTCCATTACATTCTCAATTCGTATCTCATCCTCCAGGTCTTCTTCGGATTTATCTTTATCCCCTTTGGGTGGCAACCCTAACATTTGACGCAGTTCCTTCCTATTATCCAAAAGAGTCGTTACCCATTTTTTTTCAGCTTTATCCACTTTTTTTTCCCCCTTTTTACTTATCCGGGTTTCAAAAAAGAATTTCACTTGCATGGCAATGTTAAAAAAAAAAGAAAAAATGGAGCGGCGGCGGAAAGTGAAAAGAGGGGAGCGTGGATTTACTTGATATATGCTACAAACGTATGCTTTACGTCTGTCATGACGCGCGGATCCCTTGATTAGGCCTCGCCGAAAATCTGACATCTGGCCTAAAAAACGTATCGCATACGTTTTTCGCTTCCGCACAAGATTACCATGCTCGTCTACCACCGGCGTCTTTTTCGCATCCTTCTCAGTAAACACCGCTACACGTTTGAATGGTAGGACCCGAAGATCATGATCGGAGAACATCCTCTCTCCCTCGGCTGTCCCCTCCACTTGTTCCAACTCGTCGATTAATTTGTATGACCATCGAGGAACTTTTTTAGTGATTTCTTTTAGTCCAATAGCTTTTTTTCGAATTCTTTGGGGATCGGGTAGAATAGGATTCAAAAATAATTTACAAAATTTCCTTGCCCCTTTGACATCAATTTTGACTTCTTTGCTTTTGAACAATGAAAATTTGTTCTTTTTTATTGGTACTACAGGTGTATTAATTAGATCGATTTTCTTTTTCAATTTGTCATAATCTTTCTCGGGAATAAAAAGTACGTGAAGCTTATTTATCGAGCTTCTTATCATTCTTAGAGATATTTCGTTTTTTTTTTTCAGCGAGCTTCTCTCTACGTCATTTTGTATTAAAGTTTTATTATTATTTGATGAAAAAAACTTTTTGATCTTTGCACGATGCGCTCCGATCAAAAAAGGATCGGATATTTCAGGCAAGTATTCTGTTTTAGTTGTATCATTACACAATTTTTTCCTTTTTTGGTATTCTTTTTTAGTTTTATAATTACACAACCTTTTCCTTTTTTCGAGGACATTTAGCAGGCTAGAGCTTTTCCTTCTTGCGAGGACATTTAGCAGACTTCTTTTTGTATCTAAAGCTTTAATTCGATTTCGAAATTCTGTACTCAGGCTGTTTTTTTTTTGTTCATTGCTATAAGTCCACTGGGTATAACTCCCAGTATCATACCATCCAAGAGCCCACCATTCATCATAGATTCGTGGGAACGCAGAAGAAATTTTTCTTTGTATCATTTCCCAGAAAGTTGACAAACCGGGTGGATATGTAAAACATATTCTTTCTTTGCCATCACTTCGACATGTATAAAAAAAATATTGTGACGTTTCATTTTTTACAGCCTTTTCAACGCCAGCACCCGTTTTTATATATCGTAATGGACGAAGCGATTTTTGCGGGTCAAAAAGAGGAGTGACAAGAGGTTCTCCAAACGAAAAAAAATATTTTTCTTCTTTCAATATTGCTAATTGCGAATTCTCTTCCCCTTTCTTGATTTCGTTCGGATTTTTTGAAATAACAGAAGTAGAAATATGTTCTTCGGTAAATTCCTCTTGTTTCTCTTGCACCTCCGCTTCCACATCTTCTCCTTTCTCAACTTGCATTTCCTTCTTTATTCTTTTTTGCATTTCTGAAATTTTGTCTTTAGGGTCTCGAAGCAAAAAGGGTGTTCGATCTAAATAGAAAAGAAAGGTCGCAAATAAGGCAATACTAAAGAGGTGCTCCATATCCTCTATAAATTTGGATCTCATGTACACATTCTCAAATCCACGAAGTACCAACTTAACATAAAATCGAAAAAATAGTTTTATATCGCTTACTAGCAAAGAACTCCTTATCCACCACAGTGCATCGTCTAATCCCTTAGAATTCTTTATCCTGACTAATACCGATTCAACCCGTTTCATGCCTAAAATTTCACGAATTAAACCAGGAACAAAAGAATTTATCAATTTTTCTCTAATGGCCTTAGTCGATGGAATAAGTATATTAGATGTAATGTACTTCATTCTCTTCGATCTAATAAACTTAAGTATCCACACTAATACCAATTCAATCCATTTCACGACTAAAATATGACCAATTAACCAACCACCAAAGCTACTTAGGACAAATAGCATTTTATTGTTGCAGCGAAAGATATAAATGTGGCTTAATCTGGTTAACATTGGCCTTGCCAAAAGGCTAAGGCTGAATAATTGAAAAAGCAAATTATTCAGAAATACCCATTGAATCCTAAGATTCCGCATTGAATTAGTCAATTCGAAAGCAAAAAACGAGTCCGGGTATTGACCGCTATTGTTGCATAAGAAATGAAAGAAAAAATACGGTGCAACTAGTAAAAGTAGTGTATGAGGTCTACCTAACGCTAGATGCAGAGGCGCATAAAGTATTGATATGAATATCAAAAGCTGTCCTGTAAAAAAACCCGCCGTTTCTGAGACCTTCTTTTCGATTGCGTCTTGGTCTTCTTCCAAAAACCGTGGTCGGAGAAGAAAGAGATAAGAGGCCCCCATGGAAAATGCGCTAATAAATCCATAGTAGAGTCCGACCATAACGACGGAATTGCTTATCTTCATGCATACGGATACGAGATTAACCAGTGGAAACGATTTGAAAATCATCACGAACCTCCTCTTGTTGGATAAGATAATAGTTTTTTTTTAGTTATTCTTTATCTGTAATATATGTCATTTACTTTTTCCGACAGCAATAAATAATCGTCGGCGTATGTGGGCTTTTACTAGTATTTTACTGTTAAGCATTGTTATGCTTCTTTCCGTCTATCTCTCTATTCAACAAATAAATAGAAGTTTTATCTATCAATATGTATGGTCTTGGACCATTAATAATGATTTTTCTTTAGAGTTCGGTCACTTAATCGATCCACTTGCTTCTATTATGTTAATATTAATTACTACTGTTGGAATTTTGGTTCTTTTTTATAGTGATAATTATATGTCTCATGATCAAGGATATTTAAGATTTTTTGCTTATCTGAGTTTTTTCAATACCTCAATGTTAGGATTAGTTACTAGTTCTAATTTGATACAAATTTATATTTT